AATTATCTTTTCATCCTGCACTAGGTTTTAGTTTTCATTTGAAAAAATTTTATTTATTGGAAGAACAAAGCAGAATTGATTCAGAAAAGAAATTAAAATCTTTGCAATTTGTATTCGATGTAATCACAACTGGTCCGAAGGATCAAACAACAATTATACAAAAATCCATTGCAATAGAAGAAATAGGTAAAAAAGTACTTCGATGGTCATACAACCTGTCCGATGAGTTAGAAGAACTGGAGGAAGAAAATGAGGACGAACCGCCGAAAGATCATGGGATTCGTTCAAGAAAAGCCAGACGCGTAGTAATTTATACGGATACCGATCAGAATGCCGATTCTATTAGCAGTACAAATACTACTAGAAATATTGATCAAGGGGATAATGATAATAGTGATGAAGAGGAAGAAGTGGCTTTGATACGTTACTCGCAAACATCGGATTTTCATCGAGATATAATTAAAGGATCCATGCGTGCTCAAAGACGTAAAACACTTATTTTGGAAATGTTTCAAGCAAATGTGCATTCTCCGCTTTTTTTGGATCGAATAGACAAAACATTTTTTTTTCCTTCTTTTGCTTTTGATATGATGAATCTTCTTTTTAGGAATTGGGCGGGGAGAGAAGTGGAAATTCTCGATTTTAAAGATAAAAAACAAAAAGAAAAGGAGAAACAAGAGGAAAAAGAGGAAAAAGAACGTATAACAATATGCGAACTTTGGGATACTATTATATTTGCTCAAGCAATACGAGGTTCGATGTTAGTAACACAATCTTTTCTTAGAAAATACATTGTATTGCCTTCATTGATAATAGCCAAAAATATTGGCCGTATGCTATTATTCCAATTCCCCGAGTGGTACGAGGATTTGAAGGAATGGAATAGGGAAATGCATGTTAAATGCACCTATAATGGTGTTCAATTATCCGAAACAGAATTTCCCCAAAATTGGTTAACGGACGGTATTCAAATAAAGATTCTATTTCCTTTCTGTCTGAAACCCTGGCGAAGATCTAAGGTAAGACTTCATGATAGAGATCCAATGACAAAAAACGGAAAAACAGACAATTTTTGTTTTTTAACAGTCTGGGGAAGGGAAGCGGAACTCCCTTTTGGGTCTCCCCGAGAAAGATCTTCTTTTTTTGAACCTATTTATAAAGAAATCAAAAAAAAAATTATAAAAGTGAAAAAGACATTTTTTCTAGTTCTAAGAGTTTCAAAAGAAAGAGCAAAGTGGGTTATTAAACTAGTTATAAATAGAAATATAAAACGACTAATTATACTAATTATAAATATAAAACGACTAATTATAAAACAACTAATGAAAGAACTTGAAAAAAGAAACCTAATCTTTTTATTTGAATTGAAAAAGGCTAAAGTATATGACCAAAATGCAAATGGAAAAGGTTCTAAAATAAATAATAAGATTATCCACGAATCGACCATTCGACCTTTGAATTGGACAAATTATTCACCCATAGAAAAAAAAACAAAAGATCTTGCTGACAGAACAATCACAATCAGGAATCAAATAGAACAAATCCTAAAAAAGAAGAAAAAAAAAGTTTTAACTTGTGATGATAAAAGATCGGAATCACAAAAACATATTTGGCAAATATTCAAAAGAATAAATATCCAATTAATACGCAAATCGCATTATTTTATGAAATTTGTCATTGAAAATAGATATATAGATATCTTGCTATGTACCATTAAGACTCCCAGGATCAATGCACAACTTTTCTTTGAATCAACAAAAAAAATTATTAATAAATCCATTTACAACAACGAAACAAATCAAGAAGAATTTGATAAAACAAATATTAACTTTATTTCAACTATAAAAAAGTCGTTTTATAATACTAATATTAGTAATAATAATTCAAATATTTATTTTGACTTATCTCCCTTGTCCCAAGCATATGTATTTTTAAAATTATCACAAACCCAATTACTTAACAAGTATCACTTGAAATCTATACTTCAATATCGCGGGACCCATCTTTTTCTTAGGGATAAAATCAAGGATTATTGTATTACGCGAGGAATATTTGATTCCAACCCAAGGCATAAGAAAATTCATAAATCTGGAATGAATGAATGGAAAAACTGGTTAAAGGGCCATTATCAATACAATTTATCTCAGACCAAATGGTCTCGATTAGTAAGGCAAAAGTGGCAAAATAGAGTCCGCCGTATGATTAAAAAAAAAGACTCAATTAAATTGGATTCATATAAAAAAGAAAAAGACCAATTAATTCATTATGTAAAACAAAGTTATTATGCAGTGGATTTATTGACTAGTCAAAAAGAAAAATTTAAAAAACAATACAGATATGATCTTTTATCACATGAATATATGAATTATGGGAATAGGGGGGACTCCTATTATGGATCAGTAAAACAAGTAAGCGGAGACCAAGAAATTCCATATAATTTGAATATACCGAAACCCGAATCATTTTTGGTAAATACAGCTATTAGTAATTATTTCGAAGAAGGATATATTGATAAAACTCCGGATAGAAAATATTTTGATTGTAGAATTCTTCATTTTTGTCTTAGAAAGAATATCGATATTGAAACGTGGCCCAATGCGCATATTGGCACCAAGATTAATAAAAATACTAAGACTGAAACGAAAATTAATTATTTCAAAAAAATGAAAAAAAAAGAAATTTTTTCTCTTATGATTCATCAAAAAATCAACCAACGCAATAAAAAAAAAAACTTTTTTGATTGGATGAGAATTAATCAAGAAAGGATATATCGTAACATATCAAATCTAAAACTTTGGTTTTTCCCAGAATTTGTGTTACTTTTTGATGCATATAAGATCAACCCACGGATCATACCAATCAAATTACTTCTTTTGAATTTGAATTTATATGAAAATATTAATCAATACAAAAATAGTAACGTAAATCAAAAAAAGAATCTTCATATATCATCGAATCAAAAAGAATATTGTAAATTCGAAAATTCCAACCAAGAAAAAAACGAACAACAGGGTCAAGGAAATCTTGGATCAGATAAAAAAAAAAAAGAGGATTATACAGGATCGGAGATTAAGATTAAAAAACGTAGAAAGAAAAAGAAATCCAAGAGCAAGAAGGAAGCAGAACTAGATTTGATTTTGAAAAGATATTTACTTTTTCAATTAAGATGGGATGACTCCTTAAGAATGCTCAATAATATCAAGGTATATTGTCTCCTACTTAGATTGATAAATTCAACGGAAATTGCTATATCCTCGATTCAAAGAGGAGAAATGCGTTTGGATGTAATAGCGATTCATATGAATTTAACTCTTAAAGAATTGATAAAAAAAGGAATATTGATTATTGAACCCCTTCGTCTATCTGTAAAAATAAATGGAGAATTTATTCTATTTCAAACTATAGGTATTTCGTTGGTCGATAAGAGTAAGCACCAAACTGATGGAAAATGCAAAAAAAACAGATATCTTGATAAGAAGAGTTTCGAAAGATCTATTGTACGACATAGCAGTATGCTTGTGAATGAAGACAAAAATCGTTATGATTTGCTTGTTCCTGAAAATATTCTATCTCCTAGACATCGTAGGGAATTGAGAATTCGAATGTGTTTCAATTCCCCTAATTGGAATGTTGTAGATAGAAATCTAGTATTTTGCAACGAAAACAACATAAGAGGTTTTGGACAATTTTTTAATGAGGACAATAATCTTAATACAGATGCAAATAAATTCATGAAATTCAAATTGTTTCTTTGGCCCAACTACCGATTAGAAGATTTAGCTTGTATGAATCGTTATTGGTTTGATACCAATGACGGTAGTCGTTTCAGTCTGTCAAGGATACATATGTATCCACGATTCAGAATTGGTTAATGCTATATTTCCTATATATGGTGTTATTCGTTAGATGAAAGGCGAAATCTAATAGATGATACTAAGTTAATGGTGAATCAATCCAAAATTCAATTGGGTCCGGGAAGAAATTAAAAAAATCTTTTTATTTTGTGAATGCAGAAATGTTTCGTATTATCCAAATCCAATTGAAAATTGGATTTGGATAAAAAAAGTAATATATGAATAAATCAAAATTTTTGTGTGTATCGGATTAAAATGACTGGCATAATAAAAAAGAATTCTTATTATTTTTCCCGATCGGTAAAATCCATGGAAAAGAAAAAACAAGATAAAATACATTTTTTATGGTCAAAAATTCATTCATCTCAGTTCTTACACGAGAAGAAAAAGAAGAAAACAAAGGGTCTGTTGAATTTCAAATATTCAGTTTCACCAATAAGATACGAAAGCTTACTTCACATTTGGAATTACACAAAAAAGATTTTTTATCACAAAGAGGTCTACGAAAGATTCTGGGAAAACGTCAACGGCTGCTGGCTTATTTGTCAAAGAAAAATAGAGTACGTTATAAGAAATTAATTGGTCGATTGGATATTCGGGAGTTAAAAACTCGTTAAAGATTCGTTTGAATTTTTTTTTTTTTTTTATTAGTTGTCATTTTGATGAACCTCATGTTGAGAAATTCATGAAATAAATAAAGAATCCGGGAAGAAAAGATATGACTCTACCAGCTACAAGAAAAGATCTCATGATAGTCAATATGGGCCCTCATCACCCATCAATGCACGGCGTTCTTCGACTGATTGTTATTCTCGATGGTGAAGATGTTATTGACTGTGAACCCATATTGGGTTATTTACACAGAGGAATGGAAAAAATAGCGGAAAACAGAACAATTATACAATATCTGCCTTATGTAACACGTTGGGATTATTTAGCTACTATGTTCACAGAAGCAATAACAGTAAATGCACCAGAACAGCTGGGAAATGTTCAAGTACCGCAAAGAGCCAGCTATATCAGAGTAATTATGCTGGAACTGAGTCGTATAGCTTCTCATTTGTTATGGCTTGGCCCTTTTATGGCGGATATCGGGGCGCAGACTCCCTTTTTCTATATTTTCAGAGAAAGGGAATTGTTATATGATCTATTCGAAGCCGCCACAGGTATGCGAATGATGCATAATTATTTCCGGATTGGAGGAGTAGCTGCTGATCTACCTTATGGCTGGATAGATAAATGTTTGGATTTCTGCGATTATTTTTTAACAGGAGTTGCTGAATATCAAAAACTTATTACGCGGAATCCTATTTTTTTGGAACGAGTTGAAGGTGTGGGCACTATTGGTGGAGAGGAAGCAACAAATTGGGGCTTATCGGGACCAATGTTACGAGCTTCTGGAATCCAATGGGATCTTCGTAAAGTGGATCATTATGAGTGTTATAATGGATTCGATTGGGAAGTCCAATGGCAAAAAGAAGGAGATTCTTTAGCTCGTTATTTAGTACGAATAGGTGAAATGACAGAATCCATAAAAATTATTCAACAGGCTTTAGAAGGGATTCCTGGGGGACCTTATGAGAATTTAGAAGTCCGGCGGTTTGATAGAGCAAAGAATTCTGAATGGTATGATTTTGAATATCGATTCATTAGTAAAAAACCTTCACCCAATTTTGAATTGGCCAAACAAGAACTTTATGCGAGAGTAGAAGCCCCAAAAGGAGAATTAGGAGTTTATCTAATAGGAGATAATAGTGTTTTCCCCTGGAGATGGAAAATTCGTCCACCCGGTTTCATTAATTTGCAAATTCTTCCTCAGTTAGTTAAAAGAATGAAATTGGCCGATATCATGACGATACTAGGTAGTATAGATATCATTATGGGAGAAGTTGATCGTTGAAATGATAATTGATAAGACAGAGGTACAGGCTATCAATTCTTTTTCTAGATCTGAATCTTTAAGTGAACTCATATGGCTGTTTGTCCCTATTTTGATCCTTATATTAGGAATCATAATAGGGTTACTGGTAATTGTGTGGTTAGAAAGAGAAATATCCGCAGCGATACAACAACGTATTGGGCCTGAGTATGCTGGACCGCTGGGAATTCTTCAAGCTCTAGCAGATGGTACTAAACTACTTTTTAAAGAGGACCTTCTTCCGCCTAGAGGAGATATACGTTTGTTTAGTGTTGGACCGTCTATGGCGGTCATATCAATTCTACTAAGTTATTTAGTAATTCCTTTTGGATATCGCCTTGTTTTAGCGGATCTCAGTATAGGTGTTTCTTTATGGATCGCTATTTCAAGTATTGCTCCTATCGGGCTTCTTATGTCAGGATATGGATCGAATAATAAATATTCCTTTTCAGGTGGTCTACGAGCTGCTGCTCAATCTATTAGTTATGAAATACCTTTAACTTTATGTGTGTTATCAATATCTCTACGTGTGATTCGTTAGAACATGAACCTTTACCTACTTCCTAGAAATAACGGAAAGAGGTTGAATATATTGAATAGATATCTTCATTTTTTTATTCAGCATTTGGGTCGATGAGTTAAACCAAATAGTTATATGAGTGAAACAAAACAGCTTAGAAATTCGCAGTAAGAAGATAAAATCTCATTCCCTATGTACAAGAATAAAGTGAAAGTAAACATAAGCAGTGTAAACTGTTTATCCCAAGATTCAGATTCTTTGATTAAGTTATCATATCTTGAAGCGGGTGTAAAAGATCAACTGTATGGGTTTATACTATTGTCTTGTATGTATTACCATACCGGGACCAATCAAAAATCAGTGCACGGTTAGGAATACAAAGGTACACAAAGGATTAGTAATAGTAATGGAGATAATGTAACATATCAAAAACAAAGAATATTTCCGCATGCATAAAACGAATCAAAATAAGGGCTTTACGTTGGTAGAAATGATCAAGCAGTACTTCCCCACGATTCCGATCTAGAGTATGCTCCTATTCACTGATTAAAGAAATAACTATCAAGAACGAATTAATCCTTTATTTATTTATTTGAGTACGCTATTTCGTAGAACGAAGAACAGGAACAAAAGAAATAGAATGAAAAAAAAAATGAATAAAAACAAAAAAAGATCTTTATTTGTTCTTTCTTTCTATCCATATATATTATGGAATTCTATCATAATCCCTGAACGATTTTTTTTATCTATTGATATCTATAATGAGTATTATATTGAAGGATTAAGTTATTACTGAACAAAGAGAAATTCTAATTATAAGGGATGAGATCAATTCGGAAGTGTTTTTTTTTTTTTATTATTATAGCAGACGGAATTCCATTGGTCTAATTTAGGACTCTCCGATGTATCTTTATTCAATCTACTCTCCAAAATAACGATAATATCGAAATAGTCCTTACATTCATTTGTGGCCATAGAGGAGCCGTATGAGGTGAAAATCTCATGTACGGTTTTGTAATAGCGATGGGAACAGTAATGTTATTATCGACTATGATTATCTAACAGTTCAAGTACAGTTGATATAGTTGAAGCACAATCAAAATATGGGTTTTGGGGGTGGAATCTGTGGCGTCAACCTATAGGGTTTCTCGTTTTTCTAATTTCTTCTCTAGCAGAATGTGAGAGATTACCTTTTGATTTACCAGAAGCGGAGGAGGAATTAGTAGCGGGTTATCAAACCGAATATTCAGGCATCAAATACGGTTTATTTTATATTTCTTCTTACCTAAATCTATTAGTTTCTTCATTATTTGTAACAGTTCTTTATTTAGGTGGGTGGAATTTCTCTATTCCGTATATCGAACTTTTTAGAAAAAATCAAATGGATGGTGTTTTTGGAATGACAATTGGTATATTTATTACATTAGCTAAAGCTTATTTGTTTCTGTTCATTTCTATCACAACAAGATGGACTTTACCTAGGATGAGAATGGACCAGCTATTAAATCTAGGATGGAAATTTCTTTTACCTATTTCTCTGGGTAATCTATTATTGATAACCTCTTCTCAACTTGTTTCATTATAAATAATTATAAATAAAAGAATATGATAACGATATTAACGATATTCTAGATTCATAACCCTTTCAAACAAGAGAAAGAAACATCCAGTTTTTTTTTCATGGATATTTACAATATGCTCCCTATGGTGTCTGGGTTCATGAATTATGGTCAACAAACAATACGAGCTGCAAGGTACATTGGTCAAAGTTTCATAATTACCTTATCCCACACAAATCGTTTACCTGTAACTATTCAATATCCTTATGAAAAATCGATCACATCCGAACGTTTCCGGGGGCGAATTCACTTTGAATTTGATAAATGTATTGCTTGTGAAGTATGTGTTCGTGTGTGCCCCATAGATTTACCTGTTGTTGATTGGAGATTTGAAAGAGATATTAAAAAGAAACAATTGCTTAATTATAGTATTGATTTCGGGGTCTGTATATTTTGTGGTAATTGTGTTGAGTATTGTCCAACAAACTGTTTATCAATGACTGAAGAATATGAACTTTCTACTTATGATCGTCACGAGTTGAATTATAATCAAATTGCTTTGGGTCGGTTACCAATGTCAATAATTGGAGATTACACAATTCAAACAGTTATGAATTCGACTCAAATCACAGATAAACCCCTTGATTCAAGAACGATTACAAATTACTAAGATTTTTTTTGGTATAAAGGATCCAAGCTTCTTTCGTTTTGATTAGTCAATAACTACAAATAATAACTCATAACTATTGATTGTTGAGAATCACTATTTGATTTAAACTGATTTAAACGGAGAATAGAATCTGTTTTTCTTGGTGATTTCGAAATATAAAAATCCAACTACTATTTACTATTAAAGTATAAAGAGGATTGGTACAATAGCTTTATCTATATCTACATTAATCTATACTACATTAAGATCTAATTCAATTAGAAACGTATCATATACAAATAGGAGTAATCTTTTTTCCTGGACCATTCAGTAAGGTCATGAAATATTTCGATTTATTTATATTTATCTCTTATTTTATACATAATGGATTTACCTGGACCAATACATGATATTCTTGTAGTATTTCTGGGATCAGTTCTTATATTAGGAGGTCTAGGAGTAGTATTATTTACCAATCCCATTTATTCTGCCTTTTCTTTGGGATTGGTTCTTGTTTGTATATCCTTATTCTATATTCCAGCGAACTCTTATTTTGTAGCTGCGGCACAGCTCCTTATTTATGTGGGAGCCATAAATGTCTTAATCATATTTGCCGTGATGTTCATGAATGGTTCAGAATATTCCAATTCCAATGATTCCCATCTTTGGACCGTTGGGGATGGGGTCACTTCACTGGTTTGTACAAGTATTCTTTTTTCGCTAATTACTACTATCCCGGATACGTCATGGTATGGAATTTTTTGGAGTACAAGATCAAACCAGATTATAGAACAGGACCTAATAAGTAACGTTCAAAAAATTGGGATTCGTTTATCAACAGATTTTTATCTTCCATTTGAACTCATTTCTATAATTCTTTTAGTTTCCTTGATAGGTGCAATTACTATGGCTCGTCAATAAGAAATACTTAGAATTAAAAAAAAAAAAGAAATAGAAAGATTTTTAATTAAATCTATTTCCAACACGTTCTTTTGTTTTTCAATTCTTCTATTCTAGGCAATCGAATTCTTTGAATTGTTGTTCATATTAACATGAATCGAAATTAATGAGGGGTTAGTCAATGATGTTCGAGCATGTACTTTTGTTGAGTGTCTATTTATTTTCGATCGGTATCTATGGATTGATCACAAGTCGAAACATGGTTAGAGCGCTTATGTGTCTTGAGCTTATACTAAATTCGGTTAATATCAATCTCGTAACATTTTCTGATTTATTTGATAATCGCCAATTAAAAGGAGACATTTTTTCAATCTTTGTTATAGCTATTGCAGCCGCTGAAGCAGCTATTGGGCTATCTATTGTTTCGTCGATCCATCGTAACAGAAAATCAACTCGTATCAATCAATCGAATTTGTTGAATAATTAGCCGTAAGTATCCTATATAATAAATATAGCATATTCATATATAATATTTATTATTTATTATAGTAATATATTCTTATATTAAATATTTATTAAATATTAAATTAATATTTAATATATTAATTATTTTGAATTCACATGTGCGAGTCGCACGACCCTGGTTGTTGAAAAAGAAATCAAAGTCTCTTGGTTCTTTCTCATGAACAGATTTAGAAATAAATTGATTCTTAAAAAATTGGATAAACCATTGATTCGTCTGGTGTTTACAATATAAATATATGATTTATTTACGGCCGGTTTTACCAACCAGATCGAAAATTTCTTATGTTCAAATCGAATTTATAGATCCAATGTCACATTCAGTAAAAATTTATGATACATGTATAGGGTGTACTCAATGTGTACGAGCTTGCCCAACGGATGTATTGGAAATGATACCTTGGGACGGGTGTAAAGCTAAGCAAATTGCTTCTGCGCCAAGAACTGAGGACTGTGTAGGCTGTAAGAGATGTGAATCTGCTTGCCCAACAGATTTTTTGAGTGTCCGTGTTTATTTATGGCATGAAACAACTCGCAGCATGGGTCTATCTTATTGATACGTTACAAAAAACTCCACTTGAATCATTTGATTCCTCTTTACCGAGAAAAACCCGTACTCGATAAAATATATTATTCCGAGTGCGGGTTTTTCTGGTCAAAGCGTATCTTGTCTTTATCACGAGTTATTTTCCTTGGTTAACTATAATTGTTGTTTTGCCGATATTCGCGGGTTCTTCAATTTTCTTTCTTCCTCATAGAGGAAATAAGGTGGTTCGGTGGTATACTATATTTATATGTATATTAGAACTCCTTTTAACGACCTATGTGTTCTGTTATCATTTCCAATTGGACGATCCATTAATACAATTGGGGGAGGATTATCAATGGATAAATAGTTTTGATTTTCACTGGAGACTGGGAATCGATGGACTTTCTATAGGACCTGTTTTATTGACAGGATTTATCACTACTTTAGCGACTTTAGCGGCTTGGCCGATTACTAGAAATTCGCGATTTTTCTATTTCCTGATGTTAGCAATGTACAGCGGTCAAATAGGATTATTCTCTTCTCGAGACCTTTTACTTTTTTTCATCATGTGGGAGTTAGAATTAATTCCTGTTTACTTACTTTTATCCATGTGGGGAGGAAAGAAACGTCTGTACTCAGCTACAAAGTTTATTTTGTACACTGCAGGGGGTTCCGTTTTTCTCTTAATAGGAGTTCTAGGTATGGGTTTATATGGTTTCAATGAGCCGACATTAGATTTTGAAAGATTAGCTAATCAATCATATCCTGTGGCATTGGAACTAATATTATATTTAGGCTTCCTTTTTGCTTATGCTGTCAAATCGCCGATTATACCCCTACATACATGGTTACCAGATACCCATGGGGAAGCACATTACAGTACATGTATGCTTCTAGCCGGAATCTTATTAAAAATGGGAGCATATGGGTTGATTCGAATCAATATGGAATTATTACCTCGCGCTCATTCTATATTTTCTCCCTGGTTGGTGATAGTGGGAACGATGCAAATAATCTATGCAGCTTCAACCTCTTTCGGTCAACGCAATTTAAAAAAGAGAATAGCTTATTCCTCTGTATCTCACATGGGTTTCATAATTATAGGAATTGGTTCTATAACCGACATGGGGCTCAATGGGGCCATTTTACAAATACTCTCTCATGGATTTATTGGAGCTTCACTTTTTTTCTTGTCGGGAACGAGTTGTGATAGAATACGTCTTGTTTATCTCGACGAAATGGGGGGGGTCTCTATCCCAATGCCAAAAATATTTACTATGTTCAGTAGCTTCTCAATGGCTTCTCTTGCATTGCCAGGAATGAGTGGTTTTGTTGCAGAATCAGTAGTATTCTTTGGGATAATTACCAGCCCAAAATATTTTTTAATGTCAAAAATGCTAATTACTTTTGTAATGGCAATTGGAATCATATTAACTCCTATTTATTTATTATCTATGTCACGTCAGATGTTCTATGGATATAAGCTATTTCATGTTCCAAACTCGAATTTTTTTTTAGATTCTGGACCACGAGAACTATTTGTTTCAATCTGTATCTTTCTACCCGTAATAGGGGTTGGTATTTATCCGGATTTTGTTCTCTCGCTATCAGTTGACAAGGTACAAGATATCCTATCTAATTACTTTCATAGATAGTTTTCATTAATGAGACAGAAAGTCTTTATAATTCTTTTAATTAAAATTTTAAAAACCGTTCTCTGTACAATGCAAAAAAAAAGAAAGTGAATTAGAATTGTAATGAGATGTATTTCGAGTTTTTGAGAACCGAATGAGAGTCATTCGGTTCTCAAAAACTCGAACAAACCTTCGTTATATATAGGACAATGTTATTATGTATTCTTCATGTAGTTTATTCAATTAGATGTTAATGTGAATGAACCATAACTATGTAGACCTATTCCTAATAGATTGATCCCGAAATAGCATACCCAAATTATAATAAATCCTATAGAAGCCACAAGCGCCGAATTCGTACCTTGCAAACTTTGATTTGTTCTAGTATGTAAATAAATCGCGAATATGGTCCAAGTAATAAATGCCCAAGTTTCTTTGGGGTCCCAATTCCAATAAGATCCCCATGCTTCATTAGCCCATACTGCTCCGGAAAGAATGCCTATAGTTAAAAAAGTAAACCCTAAACTAATGACACGATAACTCCAACAATCCAAACGCAGAGTTAATTGATATTTGTAATAATTTCGGAATGAAAAAAAAGAAGTGTTTTTTAAAACACTTCTTTTTTCATTCAAATATTGGAGCTCGCCAAAGAAAAATGACTTAATCTTAATTAAGAAATTCTTGCCTTTACAAAAAATAGCGATGTTTTTGCGAAAGGTAATAACTAGAAGAGCGCCTGATAATAACGATCCACATAAAAGAGCTGCATAGCTCAATAACATCATACTTACATGCATCATTAACCACTGAGATTGTAGAGCAGGTACTAATATTGTAGATTGATGCATTTCGGTTGAAAGAGAAAGACCCGACGTGGCAAAGCCTTGGGTGAAAATTGCACTTGGTGCAATTATTGTGCTTAAATCATTTTTTTGATTCCGTATCTTAGGAATCATATGAATAATGGAGAAACTCCATGAAAGGAAAATTAATGACTCGTATAAATTACTTAATGGAAAATGCCCCGAATAAATCCAACGAGTAACTAAGAATCCTGTTATAGAGAAAAAAGTCGCTATTATCCCATTTTCCGAGGAATCGCGCAATCCTATAATTTCGTGGACTAATAAAATCATCAAACGAATCATCATCACAATGGAAATGGTCGAAAAAGAGATATGAGTTAATATATGTTCTAAAGTCGCTAATATCATAAAATGAGGTCCCATTACAGAATTGAAATCGGAAATTGAATACATTCTCTAGGATTCATTCTGTCTCTTTTTTTAGAGGATGCCGCCACTCGGACTCGAACCGAGATGCTCTAGCACTGCTTCCTAAGAGCAGCGTGTCTACCGATTTCACCATGGCGGCTTCCTTGAAATAATAATAATAAATTCGTGTTAACTCGTCGAGATTCAAGGATTCAATCTAGTTTGGGAAAAATTAGAACCGATTAAGAAAAACGAATTTAAATTCATATTTAAATTTTCACCTTGGATAATATTTAGTTAGTATCGCGGTAGGGTTCAGCTTTAACGACCAACTTTCCTAGTAAGTTCTCCCCGAAATGGGTGGAACTCAATGGTTTTGTTATAATTTGAGGTATAGAACTAAGAATTGTCTTTTTTCTATCTTTTTTGGCGATTTATTTTTCATTTATCTGATTTCATGAATTCAAAACGAAAAAGATTTTTTCTCAATGAACAAAATACCTAGTATTGCATATGTATCACCACTAAGTCAGGGAACTTTTTTAACGATTTTATTTTATTAGTATAATTAAATAATAAATAATTAAGTATTAATATTTCTCGTTGTGTACATAATTGCTAATTTATGGTAAGATTTACCAAATACCAAACCTATTCGTTTTTTGTTTGCTGGAAAAAAAAGAGTTTCAATCGATATCGCAATTTGACCTTTCGCAATAGAAAAATCTTATTCTATTGCGAAAGGTCAAATTGCGAAGGAAAAAAAATAATACAAAAGGAAAACTTAGAAACCAGTAGACAGAATGATTCTTCTTATACATACTAGCAGTTAGTTCTAACTAATAGTTCTAATAGTGAGGAGTTCCATACAAATTAATGTGAATCACATTTATCTTAAAGAATTGAAAATTCTTTGAGCCATGTCGATTGAGATTATTCCAAGGCTTTATTACTTGTTTGTTTGTCGCACAAAAAAACTTTTTGAATGCCCCGTAGAAATCGATTTAGCTAAAGAAAAAGCTTTTACTCCAGCTAAATATACCTTTTTCTTCCAAATATTTCTACGAATATGTTTTTTTGCCATAGAAGTACGTTTTTTTGGAACTGCCATTCAAAAAAAAGTTACTCATTTTTATCGTTGTATGTGAAAGACATGTATTGTTCAAAATAGATCGTTCTTTTTAGTTATTATCTATACTTAATTCCGTGTATAAGAATTTTTTCATAACATACCATTATATATATGTATATGTGCGCATCATATTTCACACATAGTATATAGGCCGGAATAAAAAAAATACTTCTATTTTTTTTTCTATTAATTTAGTTGATTAAGTTCAGAGTGCCACGCCTATACCTATAATTTATATTCAAATTAAAACTACAAATTAAAACTAGTAGTTAATTTCTTAAACAAGAGATTACATTAAAAAAAAGTAACCTTAGTTATTTTTATATTTTAGTTCTATACAAAGTAAGGAGTATTGTAGGATTTCCGATAAACATAAGTTTATCTTATTGGATTGGAATTCAATAAATTCCGCAATGAGTTAGGTAATCACCCAAAATACAAAATAGATTAACTAGAATAACTAGGGTTTTCGAGTTATTGATGGATACTATGATCCACATTCGAATCAAATACTGTTTTTGGCGTAACTGTTTTTCCTTACTATACTCCTTACTATACTATACTATAGTATATGAGTATATGATTAAAGTATATAGTATATGATTAAAGTATATGATTAATTTGAAATCACCAGAATATGATAGTCATAGTAAACTGATTAAAACTTTCATATTCTGTATCTTTCTCATATTCTGTACCTTACCTTAATAAAATAAAAATAAATATTTTTATTTGTTGATTTCTTTTATTATTGTTCTTTTAGAAAGAGATAAGAATTGGTGAATCGGAAACAATTAACAATTAAATTAATAAGAATAAAAAATTCAAATTTGTTTTCTTATGGAACATATATATCAATATGCATGGATAATACCTTTTCTTTTACTTCCAGTTACTATGCCAATAGGGTTTGGACTTCTGTTTCTTCCAACAGCAACAAAAAATATTCGTCGCATGTGGGCTTTTCCTATTGTTTTACTGTTAAGTATAGCTATGGGAGTTTCGGCCAATCTGTCTATTCAGCAAATAAATGGAAGTTTTATCTATCAATATCTATGGTCTTGGACCATCAATAATGATTTTTCCTTAGAGTTCGGACACTTGATCGATCCACTTACTTCTATTATGTCAATACTAATTACTACTGTTGGAATCATGGTTCTTATTTATAGTGACAATTATATGTCTCATGATCAAGGATATTTGAGATTTTTTGCTTATATGAGTTTTTTCAATACTTCCATGTTGGGATTAGTTACTAGTTCAAATTTAATACAAATTTATATTTTTTGGGAACTTGTCGGAATATGTTCATATTTATTAATAGGTTTTTGGTTCACACGACCGATTGCAGCAAGTGCTTGTCAAAAAGCTTTTGTAACTAATCGTGTAGGGGATTTTGGTTTATTATTAGGAATCTTAGGTATTTATTGGATAACAGGTAGTTTAGAATTTCGGGATTTGCTGGAAATAGTTAATAACTTGATCCATAATAATGGGGTTAACTCTTTATTTGCTACTCTGTGTGCCTCTTTATTATTCGTCGGTGCAGTTGCTAAATCTGCACAATTTCCCCTTCACTTATGGTTACCTGATGCCATGGAAGGACCCACTCCTATTTCGGCTCTTATACATGCTGCTACTATGGTAGCAGCCGGAATTTTTCTTGTAGCTCGGCTTCTTCCTCTTTTTATAGTCATACCTTACATAATGAATCTTATTTCTTTAATAGGGGTAATAACAGTACTATTAGGAGCTACTTTGGCTCTTGCTCAAAGAGACATTAAAAGAAGTTTAGCTTATTCTACAATGTCTCAATTGGGTTATATTATGTTAGCTCTAGGGGTAGGTTCTTACCGAGCTGCTTTATTCCATTTGATCACTCATGCCTATTCTAAAGCTTTATTGTTTTTGGGATCCGGATCCATTATTCATTCAATGGAACCCATTGTTGGATATTCCCCAGATAAAAGTCAAAATATGGTTCTTATGGGTGGTTTAACAAGATATCTTCCAATTACAAGAACCACTTTTTTATTAGGTACACTTTCTCTTTGTGGTATTCCACCTCTTGCTTGTTTTTGGTCCAAAGATGAAATTCTTAATGATTGTTGGTTGTATTCACCAATTTTCGCCATAATAGCTTTTTTCGCAGCGGGATTAACTGCATTTTATATGTTTCGGATGTATTTACTTACTTTTGATGGGTATTTGCATGCTCATTTTCAAAATTACAGTAACATTAAAAATAGCTCGTTTTATTCAATATCTCTATGGGGAAAAAAAGCACCCCAAGGGGTCAATAGAAATTTATTTTTATCAACAATGAATAATAAGGTCTCCTTTTTTTCAAAGGATACATATCAAATTGATCATAATGTAAGAACAAAAATGCGAGACTTTAGTACTTACTTTGGAAATAAATATACTGACACGTATCCTCAGGAATCAGGCAATACTATGCTATCTCCTCTACTTGTATTGGTAATATTTACTTTATTTGTTGGATCAATAGGAATTCCTTTTGGTCAAGGAATAATAGATTCTGATATATTATCGAAATGGTTAACTCCAACAGAAACCCTTTTTCATCCAAATTCGAATTATTCTAAAGATTGGTATGAATTTTTTACAAATGCAATTTTTTCAGTAAGTATAGCCTTTTTCGGACTATTCATAGCATATATTTTATATGGGTCTGTTTATTCATCTTTCCAAAATTTGGGCTTAATCAATTCATTTGTAAAAACGGGTCCTAAAAAAATTCTTTTGGACCAAATAAAAAATGTGATATACAATTGGTCATATAATCGTGGTTACATAGATATTTTTTATGCTAGGGTCAGTATAAGAGGATTGGCTGAACTAACTCATTTTTTTGATAGACGTGTAATTGAGGGAATTACAAATGGGGTTGGTGTTACAAGTTTATTTATAGGGGAAGGGGTCAAATCTATGGGAGGTGCACGAATATCCTCTTATCTATTCTTGTATTTTTTTTATGTCTCAATATTATTGTTAATTTTTTTATTGTTTTCCATCACTTGAACATAGACATATATAATA